CAGACCCATTTGAATGTAGCAGATAATAGCGGGGCTCGAGAATTGATGTGTATTCGAATCATAGGAGCTAGCAATCGCCGATATGCTCATATCGGTGACGTTATTGTTGCTGTGATCAAAGAAGCCGTGCCAAATATGCCCCTAGAAAGATCAGAAGTAGTCAGAGCTGTAATTGTACGTACTTGTAAAGAACTCAAACGTGACAACGGTATGATAATAAGATATGATGACAATGCTGCAGTTCTCATTGATCAAGAAGGAAATCCAAAAGGAACTCGAGTTTTTGGTGCGATTGCCGGGGAGTTGAGACAGTTCAATTTTACTAAAATTGTTTCATTAGCTCCCGAGGTATTATAAAAAGAGACCGCGGTTCTATTATTAGAAAGAAAAAGATTACGAGATAGATTCAGATTCATTAGTAGATTGGGTCTCACGCATATACCTTGAATAATTCCTATTCATCAAAAAAAGTAAAAAAAAACAAGAAAAACATGTTCATTATATCAAAATATTGAGGCAAAAAATTTAATTCATCATGGGTAAGGATACTATTGCTGACATAATAACCTCTATACGAAATGCTGATATGGATAGAAAAAGAGTGGTTCGAATAGCATCTACCAATATCACTGAAAATATTGTTAAAATACTTTTACGAGAGGGTTTTATCGAAAATGCGAGAAAACATCGAGAAAACAGCAAATCTTTTTTGGTTTTAACCCTACGCCATAGAAGGAATAGGAAAAAGCCTTCTAGAAATTTTAGAAATAGACAGATTTTTAATTTAAAACGGATTAGTCGACCTGGTCTACGAATCTATTCTAACTATCAACGAATTCCTAGAATTTTAGGCGGGATGGGGATTGTCATTCTTTCTACTTCTCGAGGTATAATGACAGACCGGGAAGCTCGACTAGAAAGAATCGGCGGAGAAATTTTGTGTTATATATGGTAATCCTTCTAACTTCTAATATCCGAATTAACTTCGAGACTCCCAATTTTGGAAAAAAGGGAAGCAGGTTGTCTAATCTTTTCCCCCCACTATTTATTAATACTTCACAGAGGTTTTAATGAAAGAAAAAAAATGTATTCATGAGGGTTTAATTACTGAATCGCTTCCCAATGGTATGTTCCGAGTTCGTTTAGATAATGAAGATTTGATTCTAGGTTATATTTCAGGAAAAATCCGACGTAGTTTTATACGGATACTTCCAGGCGATAGAGTCAAAGTTGAAGTCAGTCGTTATGATTCAACCAGAGGGCGTATAATTTATCGACTTCGCAATAAGGATTCGAAAGATAAAGATTAGGTCTTTTTTTTTTTCAATTTTCACATTCCTTTCGTGGGAATACAATTTGAGATGAAAACTTTCAAGAAACTTATTTTCTTCCAAGAAGTAGATTCAGAGTTAAGGTAAGGAATGACAAATATGAAAATAAGAGCGTCTGTTCGTAAGATTTGTGAGAAATGTAGACTAATCCGTAGGCGGGGACGAATTATAGTAATTTGTTCCAACCCAAGACATAAACAACGGCAGGGATAATCAGATTCGTTAAAAGACCTGATGTATAAATCAAACAAGGTCTGTTTTGACATAAACATAAAATGGATATATCCATATATTTCTGACTCATATTTATGAGATGCTAAAATATGGCAAAAGCTATACCGAGAATTGGTTCACGTAGGAATGGACGTATTGGTTCACGTAAGAGTACACGTAGAATACCAAAAGGAGTTATTCATGTTCAAGCAAGTTTCCATAATACCATTGTGACTGTTACAGATGTACGGGGTCAAGTGGTTTCTTGGTCCTCTGCCGGTACTTGTGGATTCAGGGGTCGAAGAAGAGGGACACCGTTTGCTGCTCAAACCACAGTAGGAAACGCTATTCGTACAGTAGTGGATCAAGGTATGAAACGAGCCGACGTCATGATAAAGGGTCCCGGTCTTGGAAGAGATGCAGCATTACGAGCTATTCGCAGAAGCGGTATACGACTAACTTTCATACGCGATGTAACCCCTCTGCCACATAATGGCTGTAGACCTCCGAAAAAAAGACGTGTGTAGAAATAAGCATTGAAGAGATTTCAAGAGAAACAAGAGAAATAAACGATTCAATGATCTGATTAAATAATATTACTATGGTTCAAGAGAAAGTAAGAGTATCTACTCGAACACTAGAGTGGAAGTGCGTTGAATCAAGAGCAGACAGTAAGCGTCTTTATTATGGACGCTTTATTCTGTCTCCACTTATGAAAGGTCAAGCTGACACAATAGGTATTGCGATGCGAAGAGCTTTGCTTGGAGAAATAGAAGGAACATGCATCACACGCGCAAAATCTGAGAAACTACCACACGAATATTCTACCATAGCAGGTATTCAAGAATCATTCCATGAAATTTTAATGAATTTGAAAGAAGTTGTATTGAGAAGTCATCTATATGGAACTTGCGACGCGTCCATTTGTGTCAGGGGTCCCGGAGATATAACTGCTC